ATTGAATTGGGACCAAGACAAAAAAAGTTCTTCTAGTCAAGAAGCTCGTGCTTCTTTTGTTGAAATAAGGGCAAATGGTTTGATTCGACATTTACTAAGAATCGACTTGCTGAAATCCACTATTGCATATAGCGGAAAAAGGAATGACCCGCCGGGCTCAGTATTTCTCCCCTATAATGGATCAAATTTAACCAATATAAATCCGTTTTCTTCCAAAACCAGAATTCAACAACCCTTTAATCAAAATAAAAGAACTATTCATACGTTGTTGAATAGAAATAAGGAATTCCAATCGTTGATAATTTTGTCATCATCCAATTGTTTTCGAATGGGCCCATTCAACAATGTAAAATATCACAACCATAATGCAATAAAAGAATCAATTCAAATTACAAAAGATCCTGTAATTTCAATTAAGAATTTGTCGAGGCCTTTAGGAACAGCCTTTCTAATTGAAAATGTTTATTTACTTTACCATTTAACGATTCATAATCAGATCTTGGTAAATAACTACTTGCAACTTGACAATTTAAAACAGACTTTTCAAGTAATTAAATTTAAATATTATTTAATCGATGAAAATGAAAAAATTGATAACCCCCGTCCGTGCAGTAACATTATTTTCAATTTAAATTGGTATTTTCTCCACCCCAATTATTATTATTGTCAAGAAAAATCTACAATAATGAATCTTGGACAGTTTATTTGTGAAAATATATATATAGCCAAAAAAGCACCACACCTAAAATTAAAATCGGGTCAAGTTATACTTGTTCAAGTTGACTCCGTAGCAATACGATCAGCTAAGCCTTATTTGGCTACTTCAGGAGCAACTGTCCATGGCCATTATGGGGAAGTCCTGTATGAAGGAGATACTTTAATTACATTTATATATGAAAAATCCAGATCTGGTGATATAACCCAAGGGCTACCAAAAGTAGAACAGGTGTTAGAAGTACGTTCGGTTGATTCAATATCGATAAATCTAGAAAAGAGGGTTGAGGGCTGGAACGGGCGTATAACAAGAATTCTTGGAATGCCGTGGGCATTCTTGATTGGTGCTGAGCTAACTATAGTGCAAAGTCGTATCTCTTTAGTTAATAAGATCCAAAAGGTTTATCGATCCCAAGGAGTGCAGATTCATAATAGGCATATAGAAATTATTGTATGTCAAATAACATCAAAGGTCTTGGTTTCCGAAGAGGGAATGTCTAATGTTTTTTCACCGGGGGAACTAATTGGATTGTTACGGGCGGAACGAATGGGGCGCGCGTTGGAAGAAGCGGTTTGTTACCGAGCCTTCTTATTGGGCATAACAAGAGCGTCTCTCAATACTCAAAGTTTTATATCCGAAGCAAGTTTTCAAGAAACTGCTCGAGTTTTAGCAAAAGCAGCTCTCCGGGGGCGAATCGATTGGTTGAAAGGCCTGAAAGAGAACGTTGTTTTGGGGGGTATGATACCCGTTGGTACAGGGTTGAAAGGGTTGGTACCCTCTTCAAAACAGGACAACAGGGGCTCTTTGGAAATGGAAACAAAAAAAAACAACCTATTCGAGGGGGAAATGAAAGATATTTTGTTTCACCACAGAAAATTATTTGATTCTTTCTTTTCAAAGAATTTTCATGATAGACCAGAACAATCATTTATAGGATTTCATGATTCCTAAAAGTGAAAAGTCGATTCAACTTTTTGACTACCTGTATATGTATTTAGTACAGTCATTTGAATAGTAAGGCAATAGAAAAGAAGAATGGCTTATTCATCTATCTACGGCCAATCTATGGTAGAAGAGAAGGTTCCGTCGGAACAATTCTTTATTTCAGTTCGGGGTTTCGCGTCTCTTTTAAAAAAAAAGGGGGGGTAGAAATGAGAAGAAGATATTGGAACATCAACTTGGAAGAGATGCTGGAGGCGGGAGTTCATTTTGGCCATGGTACTAGGAAATGAAATCCTAAAATGGCACCTTATATCTCTGCAAGGCGTAAAGGTATTCATATTACAAATCTTACTAAAACTGCTCGTTTTTTATCCGAAGCCTGCGATTTGGTTTTTGATGCAGCAAGTAGGGGAAAATAGTTCTTGATTGTTGGTACAAAAAAGAAAGCAGCTGATTCAGTAGCATGGGCTGCAATAAAAGCCCGGTGTCATTGTGTTAATAAAAAATGGCTCGGTGGGATGTTAACAAATTGGTCCACTACAGAAACGAGACTTTATAAGTTCAGGGACTTGAGAATGGAACAAAAAACGGGAAGACTCGATCGTCTTCCAAAAAGAGATGCGGCTGTGGCGAAAAGACAATTATCTCGCCTACAAACATATCTGGGCGGGATTAAATATATGACGGGGTTACCTGATATTGTGATCATCATTGATCAGCATAAAGAATATACGGCCCTGCGGGAGTGTATCACTTTGGGAATTCCAACAATTTGTTTAATCGATACAAATTGTGATCCCGATCTTGCGGATATTTCGATTCCGGCGAACGATGACGCTGTATCTTCAATCCGTTTAATTCTTAATAAATTAGTATTCGCAATTAGTGAGGGCCATTCTAGCTATATAAGAAATCCTTGATTTAAGTTAAATAACTTTTCCTTCGAAAATCCGATAGATTTATGGAATCGGTTATTTTTTATGAATTTAAAAAAATAGATAAAAATAACTGGGGACATTATGTGATTAGTTAGTATTCAAAATAGGAGTTGGTATTAAAAATATCTGATTCAAGTAGACAAAGAGATGGTTGAATCAAAATAATTTTTTTAAAAGTTCGATTTTTTTCAGAGGGCAGTATGAGTGTACTATCATGTTCCATCAACACACTAAAAGGGTTCTATGATATGTCCGGCGTGGAAGTAGGCCAGCATTTCTATTGGCAAATAGGGGGTTTCCAGGTACATGGCCAAGTACTTATTACTTCTTGGGTTGTAATTGCCATCTTATTAGGTTCAGTTACTATAGCTGTTCGGAACCCACAAACCATTCCGACTGGGGGTCAGAATTTCTTCGAATATGTTCTTGAATTCATTCGGGATGTGAGTAAAACTCAAATTGGAGAAGAATATGGCCCCTGGGTTCCTTTTGTTGGAACTATGTTTTTATTTATTTTTGTTTCGAATTGGTCAGGAGCCCTTTTACCCTGGAAAATAATAGAATTACCTCATGGAGAGTTAGCCGCGCCTACGAATGATATAAATACTACTGTTGCTTTGGCTTTACTCACGTCAGTGGCGTATTTCTATGCAGGTCTTACCAAAAAAGGATTAAATTATTTTGGGAAATATATTCAACCAACCCCGATCCTTTTACCCATTAACATCTTAGAAGATTTCACAAAGCCGTTATCTCTTAGTTTTCGACTTTTCGGGAATATCTTAGCGGATGAATTAGTAGTTGTTGTTCTTGTTTCTTTAGTACCTTCAGTGGTTCCTATCCCTGTTATGTTCCTTGGATTATTTACGAGTGGTATTCAAGCTCTTATTTTTGCAACTTTAGCCGCAGCTTATATAGGCGAATCTATGGAGGGTCATCATTGAAATAGTCTTTTTTGCTTAGTGCAAAGCAACGCATATGTGGCTCAAGATGATTTACTTAAAGAATAGAAATATACAAGACTCTATATACACTAGAAAGAGGAATAAAAAAATCAAAAATTTCATGAACTTAGATCAATAAAATAATATTTTAATATTTTTCTATGCAATAATTCGCGCTAATCCATTTTACCCATTTCTATTCCGTTGGCATAATGATAAACAAAACGGAAGGGAAAAAAGAATTAAAAAAAAACGAGATTCCTAAAAAAATGGATTGATTCTCAAATCCGATTGAATCTAATGGTTTACGTTATGGAAGAAAGACATGTATATGTTATATTAGGTATTGCTAGTTATATATGAACTAAAGAAATATTTCATTTGACCTACCACTGCGTGGGGACTTCCAATAGAAGTCCTTTCGTATCGTTGTGGCTGTAAATTGGTTGAAAAAAAGAAATGAAATAAAGCAAAAACGTAAGAATTGAAATAACAGTTCGGAACCAAGAAATGGAACAACGAAAGGTCTATCGATTCATAAAAACCTTGTGAATAGAAAGGAAAAAAGAGATATCGAAGTAGTTCTGATGATTCAATAATATTCTTACTTAAATTCGAAGTTCTTAGTTACTTCGACTGGGTGAATCCTATCGATGAAATAATTAAGTCCTAATTAAATTCATTGGTTGATTGTATCATTAACTATTTCTTTTTGTTGGTACGAGGAATTTATCATGAATCCACTGGTTTCTGCTGCTTCCGTTATTGCTGCTGGATTGGCTGTAGGACTTGCTTCTATTGGACCTGGAGTTGGTCAAGGGACTGCTGCGGGTCAAGCCGTAGAGGGTATCGCAAGACAGCCCGAGGCTGAGGGAAAAATACGAGGTACTCTATTACTTAGTTTAGCTTTTATGGAAGCTTTAACGATTTATGGATTGGTTGTAGCACTAGCACTTTTATTTGCGAATCCTTTTGTTTAATCTTATCGGTATTGGTTGAGAAAATAACTTATGGGAAGGGCTGATTTGCAGATGAGGAGTTTAGTATACCTACTCACTTTCATTCTTCCCGTTCGTAGTCCAAGGGAAATTTTTTTTTATGAGGTGTTGCAACAATCGAGTGGCAGTTCATACTTTATAACTCCAAAAGTTTTTGACTCAAATTTCAAAAAAGAATTGAAAAGGGTGGGCAAAGCGATAGAAAAAGAACTCTTGTCAATTTTTTAGTCTATCTATAAGAGGAGATTATATGAAAAATGTAACCGATTCTTTCGTTTCTTTTGGCTACTGGCCGCCTGCCGGGAGTTTCGGATTGAATACCGATATTTTAGCAACAAATCCAATAAATCTAAGTGTAGTGATTGGTATATTGGTCTTTTTTGGAAAGGGAGTGTGTGTGAGTTGTTTATTTCAAAAATAGGCTGGATCAAATCAGCTGTGCCTTTTTTCATTATAACTAGGA